GATGGAACAAAAAATATAAATTCGTTCCTCTTTTTTTTTTGTTTTGTTCAATCAAAACAAAACCAAAATGAACAATTCTAATTCTCTAAGGTTGAATAAAAATTAGATTGACCTTTTGAAAATAATTGCTATGCTTAGTGTGCGACTCGTTGGTTTTTTAGGGTTAGGATTAAAGAAAAAAAAAAAAAAGACCAGCCTCTTTGTATAAACAAATAACTTAACTATAGAACTAATAACCAACTCATCACTTCACATTATCTGGATCCAAAGAACCAGTCAAGATATGATATATCGGTCATATCACTGTAGCAACTGAAATCTTTTTTGCATAAACAAAAGAAAAATAAATCCGATTCTAAGTTGTGAAGCGAAGAAGAAAGATGTGGATAAATGGAAGGGTGAAAGAAGGGGAGGAACAAACAAAACCAGCGATATAAAATTCCATCCAATATGTAAGGTTTATGAGTCATCTCATAAAAAAGCAGTGTAATAAAGCATCAATCAATATGGATTCATAAAAAAGAAAATGAATCTGTTCATAGAACAAAAAAAAATAAGAGCTTCGAGCCAATAAAGACTAAGAAAATTGGCTCAACAAAAAATTTCATTATGAGCTCCATTGTAGAAATCAGACCTAACCATTAAGTAAGAAGCGATGGGAACGATGGAACCTGTGAATCCAAATCTATTGAAAACAGACTCATTGATCGGGATGGCGAAACAAACCAGAGACTAATTCCTTCATTTATTGGGAAAAGAAAAGTCATGAGTTAACCCTACAACTGAAATAGCGACGAAAAGAGTAAATATTCGCCCGTGAAAACTTTATTTTCTTGGATTGATAATTTTTGGTCAATACAATAGGATAAAAAGCAAAACAAAATAAAGATTCGTTATAACATAAAAAAAATACGATATTTAAAAATTTAAAATAGAAATATTTATATGTTTAGTTAGCTAAAAAAACAAGATATACAAATGAATAATAGACAAGTTGAAAATTTTATTATTCGCGAGGAGCTGGATGAGAAGAAACTCTCATGTCCAGTTCTGTAGTAGAGGTGGAATTCAGAACCAACCATCAACTATAACCCCAAAAGAACCAGATTTCGTAAACAACATAGAGGAAGAATGAAGGGAATATCTTATCGAGGTAATCATATTTCTTTCGGTAAATATGCTCTTCAGGCACTTGAACCTGCTTGGATCACGTCTAGACAAATAGAAGCAGGTCGACGAGCAATGACACGAAATGCACGCCGCGGTGGAAAAATATGGGTACGTATATTTCCAGACAAACCGGTTACAGTAAGACCCGCAGAAACACGTATGGGTTCGGGGAAAGGATCCCCTGAATATTGGGTAGCTGTTGTTAAACCAGGTCGAATACTTTATGAAATAGGTGGAGTAACAGAAAATATAGCCAGAAGAGCGATTTCAATAGCATCGTCCAAAATGCCTATACGAACTCAATTCATTATTTCGGGATAAAAAGAATCAAAAGAAAAAGGTCTTGGGGATAAAAAAACAACCCCGGGTGCCGGTTTCTTTCTTTGGACAAACAATATTTCTTTTTTTTTTTTTTTTCTTCACTCTTTGCTTTGCATTGAAAGAATAGATTCTAAAAAAATGATATGATTCAACCTCAGACCCTTTTGAATGTAGCGGATAACAGCGGGGCTCGAGAATTGATGTGTATTCGAATCATAGGAGCTAGCAATCGTCGATATGCTCATATCGGTGACGTTATTGTTGCTGTGATCAAAGAAGCAGTGCCAAATATGCCCCTAGCAAGATCAGAGGTGGTCAGAGCTGTAATTGTACGTACTTGTAAAGAACTCAAACGTGATAACGGTATGATAATACGATATGATGACAATGCTGCGGTTGTCATTGACCAAGAAGGAAACCCCAAAGGAACTCGAGTTTTTGGTGCAATTGCCCGGGAATTGAGACAGTTAAATTTTACTAAAATAGTTTCATTAGCTCCGGAGGTATTGTAGGGTCTTCTAAAATAAAATAAGATAAGACCATCATATGGTTATCATATGGTTATAGTAAGGTATTTGAAAGAAAGAGATTAAGAAATATATTCAGAATTTTTAGTAGATTGTGTCTCACGCATATGCCTTTAATTTAAATTCATAAACAAATAAGTAAAAAACAAGAAAAACATGTTGATTATATCAAAATCGGGGAGCACCAAGAATTTTAATTCACCATGGGTAGGGATACTATTGCTGACATAATAACCTCTATACGAAACGCTGATATGGATAGAAAAAGGGTGGTTCGAATAGCATCTACTAATATCACTGAAAATATTGTTAAAATACTTTTACGAGAAGGTTTTATCGAAAACGTGAGAAAACATCAAGAAACCAAAAAATCTTTTTTGGTTTTAACCCTACGGCATAGAAGGAATAGGAAAAGGCCTTATAGAAATTTTTTAAATTTAAAACGGATCAGTCGGCCTGGTCTACGAATCTATTCGAACTACCAACGAATTCCTAGAATTTTAGGTGGGATGGGAATTGTAATTATTTCTACTTCTCGAGGTATAATGACAGACCGAGAGGCTCGACTAGAACGAATTGGTGGAGAAGTTTTGTGTTATATATGGTAATCCTTCTAATATACGAATTGGGTCCGAAACTTCTTATTTGTGAAAACAAAAAGAAAAGGGGCGGGTTGTCTAATATCGTTCCTCCTCCATCAGTTGATACTTCAAGGAGGCTTTACCTGGAATGAAAGAACAAAAATGGATTCATGAAGGTTTAATTACTGAATCCCTTCCCAACGGTATGTTCCGGATTCGCTTAGATAATCAAGATATGATCCTAGGTTATGTTTCAGGAAAGATCCGACGTAGTTTTATACGGATATTACCGGGCGATAGAGTAAAAATTGAAGTAAGTCGTTATGATTCAACTAGAGGACGTATAATTTATCGACTTCGCAATAAGGATTCGAAAGATTAGGTGTTTTTATCAACTTCAACATTTCTTTCGTGGGAATATGATTCGAGATGAAAAATTGCAAGAAACCTATTTTCTTCCAAAAAGTAGATTAAGAATTAAAATGAGGAATGCCAAATATGAAAATAAGAGCTTCTGTTCGTAAAATTTGTGAAAAATGTCGACTAATCCGTAGGCGGGGACGAATTATAGTAATTTGTTCCAACCCAAGACATAAACAAAGACAAGGATAAGGATAATCAGACTTGTTAAAACACCCGATGTAAAAGTAAAAAAGGGGGGGAATCCTTTTTGACACGAAATGGATATATCCATATATCTCTGACTCATATTTATGAGATGAAAAAATATGGCAAAAGCTATACCGAGAATTGGTTCACGTAAGAATGGACGTATTGGTTCACGTAAGAATACACGGAGAATACCAAAGGGGGTTATTCATGTTCAAGCAAGTTTCAATAATACTATTGTGACTGTTACAGATGTACGGGGTCGAGTGGTTTCTTGGTCCTCTGCCGGTACTTGTGGATTCAAGGGTACAAGAAGAGGGACGCCCTTTGCTGCTCAAACCGCAGCAGGAAACGCTATTCGTACAGTAGTGGATCAAGGTATGCAACGAGCAGAAGTCATGATAAAAGGACCTGGTCTCGGAAGAGACGCAGCATTACGCGCTATTCGCAGAAGTGGTATACTATTAACTTTTGTGCGGGATGTAACCCCTATGCCACATAATGGCTGTAGACCTCCGAAAAAACGACGTGTGTAGAAATAAAAATTGAAGGGATTTCAAGATAAACAAGAGAAAAAAATAATTCAATGATTTGATCAAATAATATTATTATGGTTCGAGAGAAAGTAACAGTATCTACTCGGACACTACAGTGGAAGTGTGTTGAATCAAAAGCAGACAATAAGCGTCTTTATTATGGACGCTTTATTCTGTCTCCACTTATGAAAGGTCAAGCTGACACAATAGGCATCGCGCTGCGCAGAGCTTTGCTTGGAGAAATAGAAGGAACATGTATCACACGTGCAAAATCTGAGAAAATACCACACGAGTATTCTACCCCAGTAGGTATTCAAGAATCGGTACATGACATTTTACTGAATTTGAAAGAAATTGTATTGAGAAGTAATCTATATGGAACTTGCGACGCGTCTATTTGTGTCAGGGGCCCTGGATATGTAACTGCTCAAGATATCATCTTACCGCCTTATGTAGAAGTCGTTGACAATACACAGCATATAGCTAGCTTGACGGAACCCATTGAATTGTGTATTGGATTACAAATAGAGAGGAATCGCGGATATCTTATAAAAACGCCAAATAACAACTTTCAAGACGGAAGTTATCCTATAGATGCTGTATTCATGCCTGTTCGAAACGCGAATCATAGTATTCATTCTTATGGGAATGGGAATGATAAACAAGAAATACTCTTTCTTGAAATATGGACAAATGGGAGTTTAACTCCTAAAGAAGCACTTCATGAAGCCTCCCGGAATTTGATTGATTTATTTATTCCTTTTTTACATACGGAAGAAGAAAACTTACATTTAGCGGACAATCAACACATGGTTCCTTTACCCCCTTTTACCTTTCATGATAAATTGGATAAACTAAGAAAAAACAAAAAAAAAATAGCATTGAAATCGATTTTTATTGACCAATCAGAACTACCTCCCAGGATCTATAATTGCCTTATAAGGTCCAATATATATACATTATTGGACCTTTTGAATAACAGTCAAGAAGACCTTATGAAAATTGAACATTTTCACATAAACGATGTAAAACAGATATTGGGCATTATAGAAAAGCATTTCGCAATTGATTTACCAAAAAAGACGAAAATGGGTTTTGAATCTTTAGCACAATTCATAGATTCGGAATCGGGGTAGATTCCCCAATTAAATTGAATAATATGAATAATAGATGTGTATCTAGGGACAATTCACTTTGTTTGAAGCGATTATTCCCTAGATACACAGGTCGTGATATTTTAATTTTATTTCACAATT